CAATACATCTCGCGGTAACAAAAATGTATTGTTCTGAGGTATATCAAGATTCAATCTCCGGTTGATATTTCGCCGACCAATTCTTCCCAATTCACATCTTTGTTGAAAAAATTTCTTTTGTAATTCCTTACACAAAGACTCAGAAAATACCGGATCCCCACCTACACAAGCAAATTGTTGATAAAACTCCAGAATGGCATTTTCCTTTGACCCGATCTTTTTTTTTTCCTTATCATTCGGGAAAGACAAGAAAATTTCAGGATAACAAACATTATCTAGAATTTCTTTTAGATTCAAACCCATAGCTGATGATAGAACTAGAATAGATATTTTTTGTTTCCTACTCACACGGGCCCATATCCTTGCTTTTCTATCAATTTCTAATTCTGATCTTCCTCCCCAATCCGATATTATGGTGCTGGTATAGACAGAAATTCCGTTATGGTCCAATTCTGAACGGTAGTAAATGCCGGGACTTTGCAATATTTGATTAATCACAATTCTGTAAATTCCATTTACTATAAAGGTTCCCAGGGAATTCATTAGAGGAATGTTTCCAATAAATACTGTTTGTTCTTTCATATCTCTATCGGTTTTCAAAATTAATCCCGCAAGTACATATAATTCAGAAGAATACGTGAGTGATTCATACACAGCATCTCTTTCTTTTATCAAGGGTTCTGCCAATTGATATGTTTCCACAAATAATTGAAATTCAATTTCTTGATCTGTATCTTCAATTTTTGGAAACTTATAAAATTCTTCCATTAAGCCCTGATTAATAAACCTACAAAATCCCTCAAATTGAATCTGACTAAATCCAGGTATTGTGAACATCCCCTCATTTTCATCCCGGAGCATTTGAATCTTAAGTTTCCTGTTTATCGAAAAATCCCATTATTGGCTCACCTTTTCATCGATCCATATGGATCGATCTAGCAATGATGGAATATATATTCTGTTTACTGAATTACATAAAATTTTAGACAACTCCATATATGTATTTCATATGTATGAACGGAGATGAGAATGAGAGGGTGAATAAAACAAAGAGAATTTTCGGCGCAAATTAGATTCAAATTTGCAAAAGATACAAATGGAAATAAATTGAGAAATTCCTGGAAAAAAATTATGCCACTTAGTAGACTTGACTTATGAAGTCTTGTATGGAATATCAAAATTGACCCAATTTCTACTTATTATTTATTTATTATTTATGATATTACGATCCGATTGAGTACCAAAAGTGGATTCGGGATTTAATTGACTCTCCAGGAATGAGATAAAGACGGAATAATCAGAAGCAGTATAGAGTTTACTTTTATTTTAACACTTCATACTCAACAAATGATTAGCGGATCTTTTTTTTTTATAGCAGAATTCCTTTTTTTATATTTATAGTAGAATTCATAGAATATGATTGAAGTGCATAATATAATAGGAGTAAGTTGTATTTATTAAGTACATGCCAATATAGTTATCTAGCTATCTGTATATTTCATCTGTTCCACTTGGGGCAACACAGGTCGTGCCATATCATAATTGCTCTTTTCTATTCAATGAAAAATTTAAGCACGATCATTCTATTCTCTATAGAAATACATAGAGAAGGTACCTGACTCGGTATCCGTAATTTCTGTTCTGGGATTTACATTTACATATATTTACATATAGACATAATTGTTGTTATAATTGAAAAGAAAATAAATAAAAAAAAAAAGATTGATTATTCAAATTATTGAATAATTATTGAATGAAATTCTTGTTATTGAATATATATATTTTATTTAATATATTATTTATATTATTTATTATTTATATATTTTATTATATATTTTAAATATATATATATATATTATATATATTTTGATATTGTATTGATACTTATATATATATTAATACTGATTAGTAGTAAATTAGTAATAAATAAATTTGAAATTTGATTTTTTTGTCTTTAAATTAAAGATAAAGAAATACAATTTCAAATTTCAAAATCGTTCATTAATTCAAAGTTAATAGTATAGTTAATGGTTCAATTTGCCCTGAATTTTTCAGTCACAAATCCATTTCTTTTGACTCTTTTTGTTTTTGAAAAGAAAGGAAAAGTTTCTAAATGGTATAAATATGTATAAAGATACAATCAATTGAAGAAGAAGAAAATGATCTTAATTAGGGCCAATAAAAAAGAGGAATTATTCTTTAGATTTAGAAAAGGATAAGTACAACGGAATTCAGGATCCAAATTAAATAGGAAGAAAGAAACAAACGGTTCAGTCAGTAATCCCCCAAAAATAAAATAAGGAAAAATTTAGGAATAAGTATAATATAATTTAAAATTTCTATCCATTTTTTTTTTTGTTTTGGCGACATGGCCAAGTGGTAAGGCGGGGGACTGCAAATCCTTTATCCCCAGTTCAAATCTGGGTGTCGCCTGCTCAACAAAAAACTCGAGATTTCTTATCCTGCTGATCTAAACCCAAATCGACGAACCCAACAGAAACAGAGATAAAGGCCTAGGCCTTGTCAATACTTGATTTTAAGAATGATCCATAGGTCCTAGAAAGGACTCTCCATTTTTGCTTCTAGGATTCAAAATGGATGATAGGAAAGACTATCAAATCTTCCTAATTTAATTACTTACTCTACACTACTAAGGTAGTTAGTGTCTACTGATTCAGATAGAATTGGATTGGATAGGCTGATGAGAAATCAATTTAGGAGTTGTGTAAAGGAATGAATAAAGATACTTTGTCTCCAAACTCACAAGAAATTCTTAGTGCTCAATCAACCAATCAATATTGATTGATTGGCCTTATCTTATAGAGATAGAATAAAGGTAAAAAATTTTTCTTTCAGGAGATTACAAAAAAAAATGTAATATCACATGGCATTTCCAATTCTTTCACAGAAAGAGAAACTGTACGTCTTAGAGAGAATATAGGTATAGAATAGATAGTTATCCACCTTGATAGTATATTTTTATGTATGTTTTTTTTTGTTTATGTTATGAAAAAAAGTCAACAAATAGTGAGTCTTACTATTCCTACATGTTTTATTTTATTAGGATAGGAGCATTCACTTGATATTCCCAAAGCATGTATATCGTATTTGTGCCTAATCTTTACTGATTCTACCAGCCTAGCCAGAAATATCATAATATAGGAACTTGTTACGAATGGATTTTTGGGATTGCTTCATCAATAGCCTTAAGTCATAATTCCATTTTGACTCTACACCATTGATTCCACTATGATTAGTGATCAATAATGGAATAATTCTTTCATTTCACATAAGGATAGGAGACATAATTCACATGGATATAGTAAGTCTCGCTTGGGCTGCTTTAATGGTAGTCTTTACATTTTCCCTTTCACTCGTAGTATGGGGAAGGAGTGGACTTTAGAAGTACTATTAATTGAGTAATCGAATTGTATCAATTGTTTAATTAATTGTTGTTTTATTTTACGAACTGTTTAAAATCAAAATGCCTCTGTTTTCAAATTCTACTGTAATACAGTAAAATATGAATAAGAAAATACACTAATGAAATACACTAATGAATAATAACCATTCGAGCAAACAATGAATGATTACCATAGTTGTATTTCGAAACTCAAATCAACGGAATACATATGATAGGATTTTTTTCCAACCAAGTTCTTTCTATTCTATTTTGATTTGTTGAACCGGTTCTTACCAGAATTACAGATATTACAATAAAAAACAAGCAACCTTTCTTTTTTCCTTTATTTGTTTCCCCTTCTTTCTTTACTTCTACACTTTTACTGTTCCAAGAGAAAGTTGTTCTGCTATTACAGCGATACATACTTTCCACTGCAAGCTCTTAGTAGTTGTCCAAACAAACAGGTCCTACGCATAAAAAATCTTGCTTGCGTTGAGCGATCTATATATCATAGATTTAACATTTTAGACTTCTAGAAATTTTATTTTATTTAGGCTTTATCGACTCATCTAATTAATGTCATGTTTAAGCATGACAAATCGACGAATCTATTACCCCTTTTCCAGATCCGAAGAAGTTACCATAGAACTTCATGGATCATCTGTTTATATTATAGCTCAATCGATGACTTCTTTTGAATGGTAAAAAAGGATTCCTTGGTTTTGTTTTCTTTTATATAATTATATATATAAAATATACCCACACTTTTCTTCCTACATTGATTGTTTTGATCTATCTCGGGATCCTTATTTAATTAAAATTATAAGAAGCCTAGAAATGAAATTAGGATAGAACAGTTGACCTTCAATTAAATTATTATTTATTTTGGATTGATCAAAATTCATACAAATGGCTGTAGCGACGAAAAGAAAATCTAAATCTAAATAGAATTAGAGTGCTTTTTTACATATTTTATTTATATTTACATATTTTTTTATATTTACTTTACATAAATAATTGTACAGACGTATTGGAAATTGATCGATGTTATCAAGCCTATATCTGTATAAAAATTTATATTTATATTTTATATTATATAATAATAGATAGTCTACTATACTAGATAGTGTGGTAGAAAGATATATATTTATATATTTATATTATAAAGTTTAGTTCTTTCTACCATACTATCTCAGATACTGTCGATTCCAGTCCGATCATTTCATTTAAGACTTGGAGTTTAAATCCTTTTCTTTTCTTCAATCATTGATAAGAAGTAAAAGTATCAGTCAACTTAATCATTTTGACTGACTGTTTTCACATAAATGATAAGTAAAAAAGCAGTAGGAACTAGAATAAACAGTGCAGTAGCAATAAATGCGACAATATTGACTTCCATAATCTTATTGTTTTTTTTCTTCGCAATAACTCGGGATCTAATCCCATAGAGATGAGAAATTTGACTGCTGTAAATTAAATGGGCTGAATGGCATCCTAATGATACTGAATCGGATCAATGTTATGAATAACAATATCGAATCTATCAAATCGACTCATCGTCGAGAATTGAATAGTATAACATAGGAAGATCTTTTAT